CAAGTCATTTATGGATATTATCAGGAGGTTCGTGCAGATCCGGTGTAGTTTCTTCTTCACTCCACAAGGATCAAGATCAACTGAACATCCATCCTCATTCTGTCGAACGAAGATATATTTCTAGCCTCTCAGTGAATAATGATCGAGTGAGACACCAATTAGTTAGGTCAGATTTTTCTGATAAAAAAGAAGATGGTATTTTGTATTATTCGGGATTTAATCGAATCATAGGTATTGGTCATTGTAATCTCATACATCCTGCAATTCTCCACAAGAATTCTGATTTATTGGCAAAAAGGCGAAGAAATAAATTTCTCATTCCGTTCCAATCCATTCAAGAACAAGAGAAAGAACTAATGCCCCATTCAGGTATCTCGATTGAAATACCCATAAAGGGTATTTTCCGTAAAAATAGTATTCTTGCTTTTTTTGATGATCCTCGATACAGAAGAAAGAATTCAGGAATTACTAAATATGGGACTATAGGGGCGCATTCAATCGTCAAAAAAGAGGACTTGATTGAGTATCGAGGAGTCAAAAAAATTAAGCCAAAATTAAAAATGCAAATTGATCGCTTTTTTTTCATTCCCGAGGAAGTGCATATTTTACCCGAATCTTCTTACGTAATGGTACGGAATAATAGTATCATTGGAGTAGATACCCGAATAGCTTTAAATAGAAGAAGCCAAGTGGGCGGATTGGTCCGAGTGGAGAAAAAAAAAAAAAAGATTGAACTCCAAATTTTTTCTGGGGATATCCATTTTCCTGGGGAAACGGATAAGATATCCCGACACAGTGGCATCTTGATACCGCCGGAAACGGGAAAAAAAGAACTTAAGGAATCCACCCGGGAATCAAAAAAATTGAAAAAATGGATCTATGTCCAACGGATCACACCTACCAAGAAAAAGCATTTTGTTTTGGTTCGACCCGTAGTCACATATGAAATAGCGAACGGTATCAATTTAGCAACACTCTTCCCCCAGGATCTGCTGCGGGAAAAGGATAATATGCACCTTCGAGTTGTCAATTATATCCTTTATGGAAAGGGCAAACTCTTTCGGGGTATTTCTGACACAAGTATTCAATTAGTTCGAACTTGTTTAGTCTTGAATTGGGACCAAGACAAAAAAAGTTCTTCCGTCGAAGAGGTCCGTGCTTCCTTTGTTGAAGTAAGTACAAATGGTATGATTCGAGATTTCCTAAGAATCGACTTAGTGCAATCCCATATTTCGTATATCAGAAAAAGGAATGCTCCGTCAAGTCCAGGATTGATCTCTGATAATGGTCCAGATCGCACCAATATAAATCCGTTTTACTCCATTTATTTCAAGGCAAGGGTTCAACAATCACTTAGCCAAAATCAAGGAACTATTAATACCTTGTTGAATAGAAATAAGGAATGCCAATCTTTGATAATTTTGTCATCATCTAATTGTTTTCGAATGGGTCCATTCAACGAGATCAAATATCAGAATGTGATAAAGCAATCAATTCACATTCAAAAAGATCCTCTAATTCCAATTAGGAATTCGTTGGGACCCTTAGGAACAGTCCTTCAAATTGCGAATTTTTATTCATTTTACTATTTAATAACTTATAATCCGATTTCGGTAACTAACTATTTGAAACTGGATAATTTAAAACAGACTTTTCAAGTACGTAAATTTTATTTAATGGATGAAAACGAGAGAATTTATAATCCTGATCCAGACGGTAAGATTGTTTTGAATCCATTTAATTTGAATTGGTATTTTATTCATCATAATTATTGTGAGGAAATGTCCACAATAATGAGTCTTGGGCAGTTTATTTGTGAAAATATATGTATAGCCACAAATGGACCACACCTCAAATCAGGTCAAGTTTTAATTGTTCAAGCTGGCTCTGTAGTAATAAGATCAGCTAAGCCTTATTTGGCTACTCCAGGAGCAACTGTTCATGGGCATTATGGAGAAATCCTTTATGAAGGAGATACATTAATTACATTTATATATGAAAAATCAAGATCTGGTGATATAACGCAGGGTCTTCCAAAAGTAGAACAAGTGTTAGAAGTGCGTTCGATTGATTCAATATCGATGAACCTAGAAAAAAGAGTTGAGGGTTGGAACGCGCGTATAACAAGAATTCTTGGGATTCCTTGGGGATTCTTAATTGGTGCTGAGCTAACTATAGTGCAAAGTCGTATCTCTTTGGTTAATAAGATCCAAAAGGTTTATCGATCCCAGGGGGTCCAAATCCATAATAGACATATCGAAATTATTGTACGTCAAATAACATCAAAAGTGTTGGTTTCAGAAGATGGAATGTCTAATATTTTTTTACCCGGGGAACTTATTGGGTTGTTACGAGCGGAGCGAACGGGGCGTGCTTTGGAAGAAGCGATCTGTTATCGAGCTATATTATTGGGAATAACGAGAGCATCTCTGAATACTCAAAGTTTTATATCTGAAGCAAGTTTTCAAGAAACCGCTCGGGTTTTAGCAAAAGCAGCTCTCCGGGGTCGTATCGACTGGTTGAAAGGCCTGAAAGAGAACGTTGTTCTGGGGGGGATGATACCCGTTGGTACCGGATTCAAAGCATTAGTGCACTGTTCACGGCAGCATAACAATATTCTTTTGGAAACAAAAAAAGAATTTATTCGGGGGGGGGGATGATAGATATTTTCTTACACCACAGAGAATTATTAGACTTTTGCATTTCAAAGACTTTACATGATACATGAGAACAATCGTTTAGAGGATTTAATGAGTCCTCTAAGGAGCGGATTCTCTTAACTATTTTTGATCCTTTGATTTCTTAATAGTAAGAAAAGAAAGATAATAACGAATAGAAAGTAATGAATGGCCTGGATTGTGTATCAATGGCCAATCTCTGTTAGAAGAGAAGGTTCCATTGGAACAATTATTTATTTCAGGGCACCTCGTCTCTTTTTTTTTATCAAATCTTTTTTTGATAAAAAAAAGATTTGATAAAAAAAAGAGGAAGTATGGGGAGAAATGGCAAGAAGATAGTGGAATATCAATTTTGAAGAGATGATGGAAGCAGGAATTCCTTTTGGTCATGGTACTAGGAAATGGAATCCTAGAATGTCACCGTATATCTCAGCAAAACAGAAAGGTATTCATATTACAAATCTGACAAGAACTGCTCGTTTTTTATCAGAAGCTTGTTATAAAGCAGCGGATTTAGTAGCACGAGCTGCAATAAGAACCCGGTGTCATTATATTATATTAATAAAAAAAGGCTCGGTGGTATGTTAACAAATTTGTCCACTACAGAAACGAGACTTCATAAGTTCAGGGATTTGAGAGCGGAACAAAAGACGGGGAGACTCAACCGTCTTCCAAAAAGAGATGCAGCTATCCTGAAGAGACAATTATCACGCTTGCAAATGTATCCGGGCGGGATTCAATATATGACGGGGGTACCGGATATTGTAATCGTCGTTGATCAGCAAGAAGAATATACGGCTCTTCGAGAATGTATCGCTTTGGGAATTCCAACAATTTGTTTAATTGATACAAATTGTGACCCCGATCTCGCAGATATTTCGATTCCAGCAAACGATAACGCTATAGCTTCAATCCGATTAATTCTTAATAAATTTGTATTTGCAATTTGTGAGGTTCGTTCTAGCTATATACGAAATCCTTGATTAATAATAAGCTAAATAACTTTTTTTGGTAACTACATGGATTTTTGGAATCGGTTACTCTTCTTGAATCGCATAAAAGAAAAGAAATAAAAAAACCGTGGATATTATGTGATTAGCGGGTATTCAAAACGGATAATTCTAATTAAAGTATACAAGTCGAAAGGGAGAGGGTTGAATCAAAATAATTCTTTTTAAAGTTCTATTTCTGTTAGAGGGCAATATGAATGTTATATCATGTTCCAGTAACACACTAAAAGGGTTATACGATATATCCGGTGTGGAAGTAGGCCAACATTTCTATTGGCAAATAGGAGGTTTACAAGTCCATGCCCAAGTACTTATTACTTCTTGGGTTGTAATTGCTATCTTATTAGGTTCAGCCCTTATAGCTGTTCGGAATCCACAAACTATTCCGACTGCCGGTCAAAATTTCTTCGAATATGTCCTTGAATTTATTCGAGACGTGAGCAAAACTCAGATTGGAGAAGAATATGGTCCATGGGTTCCCTTTATTGGAACTATGTTTCTATTTATTTTTGTTTCGAATTGGTCCGGTGCTCTTTTACCTTGGAAAATAATACAGTTACCCCATGGGGAGTTAGCTGCACCTACAAATGATATCAATACTACCGTTGCTTTAGCCTTGCTCACGTCAGTAGCATATTTCTATGCAGGTCTTTCTAAAAAGGGATTAGGTTATTTCAGTAAATACATTCAACCGACTCCAATTCTTTTACCCATTAACATTTTAGAAGATTTCACAAAACCTTTATCACTTAGCTTTCGACTTTTCGGGAATATATTAGCTGATGAATTAGTAGTTGTTGTTCTTGTTTCTTTAGTACCTTTAGTGGTTCCTATACCTGTGATGTTCCTTGGATTATTTACAAGCGGTATTCAAGCTCTTATTTTTGCAACTTTAGCGGCGGCTTATATAGGCGAATCTATGGAGGGCCATCATTGACTAGTTTTCGAAATAGTCTCTTTTTTTTTTTTTTAGCTTAGAATAACGCAGTGTATGCGTAACTAAAGATAATCCACTTAGGAAACATCAATATACAAATAGAAATAGACAAGTACGGGATATACGACCAAGAGTCATAGAAAAAAAATTCTGATATTGGGGAATTGTAAAAAAGGAAAGAGATCAAAAAGATCTTTTTCCTAAAATGCATGTTTGGCTTTATTATATCATACTCCTGCCAATGAATATTATCATTCTATTGTTTTGTTCATTCAATTCAAATATAAGGAGTCATTATTTGAATAAAAATTCTTATAGTATCATAGTATCACAATTTACACGGTGTGTGATTAAAAAAAGAAAAAGAAAGATGCTTTCTAGAATGATTCCCATTTTAGTTGATTTTATTCAATTCAACGATTGACCAAAAGAAAATATTAAATATTAATAAATAATTAAATAATTAAAGTGAATGACCTTACCGGAATAAAATACTTATGTTTATTTCTATGCAATGATTCGCCAAACGAGATTCATAAAAAATGGGTTGATTGGGAGAGGGGAACAGAATTGGGTATATGGGATCTAATGACTCTAAGCCAACTCTTGTGTATGGTTCCAAGAATGATTCTATAATACGATTGACTTTAAGATACGAATAGTTTGAATCTAAGATATGAAGATATCAATAGTTGGTTTACGTTATGGAAGAAAGACATGTATATATGATATTAGATATTGATAGTTATATATCAACTAAAGATATATCTAATCCGCCCTACTATTGTGAACTTAGATAGAGATTCCAATAGAAATTCTGCGGTTTTGTCTTTGCCTGTGAATTGAATGTGAATGAATAAAGCGATGAAATAAAGAAAACTAACGAACGCAGAATTAAAAAAGGGTTTGGAAAGAAGAAATGGAAGAACAAAAGTTGTATGGATTCACAAAAATCCTGTGGATCGGAACTAAAAAAGAGATATCGAAGTGGCTTTTATGGTTTAATACTAATATTATTATTACTTCAATTCCGAGTTCTTAGTTATTTCGACTGGATGAATCTTAGGGATGGAATAATTAAGTCATAATTCCTCGGACGATTGTATCATTAACTATTTCTTTATTTTAGTGCGAGAAACTTATCATGAATCCACTGATTTCTGCCGCTTCTGTTATTGCCGCTGGGTTGGCCGTCGGGCTTGCTTCTATTGGACCTGGAGTAGGTCAAGGTACTGCTGCGGGTCAAGCTGTAGAAGGTATCGCGAGACAACCCGAGGCGGAGGGAAAAATACGAGGTACTTTATTGCTTAGTCTGGCTTTTATGGAAGCTTTAACAATTTATGGACTGGTTGTAGCATTAGCGCTTTTATTTGCGAATCCCTTTGTTTAATCCTATAAATATGCAAATTACGTATTTTTTTTTTAGTCTATCTAAAAGAGGAGATAATATGAAAAATATAACCGATTCTTTCGTTTCCTTGGTTCGCTGGTCATTTGCCGGGAGTTTCGGGTTTAATACCGATATTTTAGCAACAAATCCAATAAATCTAAGTGTAGTCCTTGGTGTATTGATCTTTTTTGGAAAGGGAGTGCGTGCGAGTTGTTTATTTCAAGAATAGGCTGGATCCAACCAGCTGTACTTTTTTTTCATTATAACTAGATCAAAAAAGGTGCAGGATTCCGCGAATTACTTCTGAATCAATTTCAAATCATATTTAAGAACCATAGCATTTCGTGATTCATTGGTAAATCTACTTTGATTCTCTATCAACCAAACCAATAGTGTGGGGTCATTAACATGGTTAAAGCTAAACCAAACTGTTTGAAGTCCAGACGCAGCATGGTACTCTTTCTACTACTATGATTAATATAGAATAGAAATGTTTGCAAAATGAAAATTGGAATTTGTTTTTTTTTTCGATATAAAACACTCATGTCGATAAAATTATTTGAGCCTTTTCTTTTATTCTTTTATTGGAATGCAAAATATTTGAAATATTTCAATCAACTGCTTTTTATGCTGAATCGGTGACCTGTGTATAATATATGTGTATAATATAAAGGAAGAAGAGTTCTTTGGATTTGACGAAAAAAAGAAACAACTTTGCTGACAATTCAATATTTTTGTTTTGTTCCGTCAGAAGAGTCCTCAAAATATTCTGGTCTTGGATTAGTGATTAGTCGCGACATCTTGGAATATGAATAGAGAAGAGAGGTAGAGGATAGGCTCATTACATTAAAAAAAAGATATGGGAATTGCCCCCATACTTAAAAAGTTGAAGTAATTGAGTGTGAGAGCCAAATGAATCGAAAAATTCATGTTTGGTTCGGGAAGGGATCATGTAAGTTTTTAGATGAATGGAAAGATAATCTACTTTCATTAAGTGATTTATTAGATAATCGAAAACGGAAGATCCTGAATACTATTCAAAATTCAGAGGAACTGCAGGGGGGGGCCATTCAACGGCTGGAAAAAGCCCGGGCTCGCTTACGGAAAGTCGAAAGGGAAGCAGATCAATTTCGAGTGAATGGATACTCGAAGATAGAACGAGAAAAATTGAATTTGATTAAGTCAACTTATAAGACTTTGGAAGAATTCGAAAATTACAAAAATGAAACCATTCATTTTGACCACCAAAGGGCGGTTCAGCAAGTCCGACAACAGGTTTTCCAACAAGTTTTAAAAGGAGCTCGAGGCACTCTGAATAGTTCTTTGAACAAGGAGTTACATTTACGTACCATTAGTGAGAATATTGACACGTTTGAGGCGATGGCAGAAATAACCGATTAGTCCTTTTCCTGTAGGCATCGTTTTTTTCTTTAACTAAAAAAAATTATACTCATGGTAACAATTAGAGCCGACGAAATTAGTAAT